ACTATATTAAATGATAGGTGTTTTAGTGTTAGTGTTCTAGATAAATATGTTGGATTTTTAAAAAATTCACGACACTGTACTTGGTGCATAATAATGGTGTGTATTTATAGCACTATATTTAGTGTCGATTCTTAAAAAAGTTTTCGATACTGTAGTTGGTGCATAAAATATATATATATTATAAAAATTTTTATATTTTATATAACAATGGTTAAAATTGATTTTTAGCTAAAAAGTATGTCTAACAAGCATTAACTGAATAATACCATATATTCCATAGTCCAATCAAGGATATCTGAACGTAAGTCCAGTCTAATAGAAGTTGGTAGGTATCAGCATATGTGGGCCTGAGATTACAGAGAATAAAAAAAATACTATATGCCTATAAAACCATATAATGTCTAGTAATTAGGATTATGTATAGAACTCATTAACCAGAGGCCTCTTAAAAAGAGACGAATGGCCTGATTGAGATGTATGTTCCTGAAAAAACAACCAGAGGCCTCTTAAAAAGAGACGAATGGCCTGATTGAGATATATGGACTTGAAAATATTAATAGGGTGTATTACTGACATAGGATTGCTTATTTCTCGGGAATAGGTAGACTAGGAGGTTAATCATTACCGGACAATATTCATGTTGAAGATAAGTGCGTATAAGAATGTCCTGTTACCATTAATATTATGTACTGTGACCATATCCATGTCTAATTAAACATATAATGCATAAGACGATATGCTTGAGGTAAATAAGCCCATGCACGATTATACATAGCATGTACTAAATGTAAGTATGTATTATTATATGCCCGGGGGGGAGGGGGGGGTACCGAATTATTTGTACACTAGGTATAATACGTTTGAATGTTATGTGATTTTTATCAAAGGATAGTTTATGAAAATTCCGGTTTTGGGGACCGGGGATGAAGGTGTGAGTCTTTCTCTTTTGAGTATTTCAGGAGGGTGGTATTCCTCATTTCTGGTTTACAAGACCAGTGTTTTTTGGTTAAACTACTGAAATATTGGTTTAGTATTTTGTTTTCAATTAGACTTGTTATGGGTGTGATGATAAAGATGATGGCAAAGTATAGCAGGGAGGCGATTTGTCCGATGAGGATGAACGGGTCTTCTACTGGTTGGCCTCCGATTCATGTTAGGATTAGGAGATCAGTGGTTAGGCATCAGAAGAGGATTTGTGTTATTGGTCGGAATGTGGCTGTTCGTTGTTTTGATAGGTGGAGGATAGGTATGAATAGTAGTACTAGGATTGATATGAATAGGGCTAAGACGCCACCTAGTTTGTTGGGGATTGAACGTAAGATTGCATAAGCAAATAGGAAGTATCATTCTGGTTTGATATGGGGTGGGGTGGTTAGTGGGTTGGCTGGTGTAAAGTTGTCTGGGTCTCCTAGTAGGTTGGGGTAGAATAGGGTAAGAGTGAGTAGAAGTGTGATTATCAGAATGAGGCCTAGTAGATCTTTATAAGAGAAATATGGGTGGAATGGGATTTTGTCACAGTTTGAGTTTAGTCCTGTTGGGTTGTTTGATCCTGTTTCATGTAGCAGTAGTAGATGTAGTATAGTTATCCCTAGGATAGCGAATGGGATTAGAAAGTGGAATGTGAAGAATCGAGTAAGGGTAGCACTATCTACGGAGAATCCCCCTCAGATTCACTCTACAAGTGTAGGGCCTACGTATGGAATGGCTGATAAGAGGTTGGTGATTACTGTAGCTCCTCAGAATGATATTTGTCCTCATGGTAGTACGTATCCCACGAATGCAGTGGCTATGACTAGGAGTAGTAATATTACCCCAGTGTTTCAGGTTTTGTTGTAAAGGTATGAACCGTAGTAAATTCCTCGTCCAATATGGAGGTAAATGCACATAAAGAATAATGAAGCACCGTTGGCGTGTATATTTCGAATTAGTCAGCCATATTGAACATCTCGTTGGATGTGGGAGATTGATGAGAATGCTATGGAGATATCAGATGAGTAGTGTATCGCTAAGAAGATTCCTGTGGCTAGTTGTAGAGCGAGGCATGCCCCTAGTAATGATCCAAAGTTTCACAAAGCGGAGATGTTAGGTGGAGTGGGGAGATCAATAAAGGTATTATTAATGATTTTTAATAGTGGGTTTGTGTTTTTTATGGTTGAGTAGGGGTTCCTGTAGTTTTATGTGTCTTTTGGGGATAATTTATTGTTCCTGTAGTTGAATAACAATGGTGGTTTTTCAGGCCATTGGTTTCGGTGTAACTCCGAATTGGAATGTATGATTTATTTTTCATTTTTGTTTGGGTTTGGTTTAGTGTTTTGAATGATTGGGGTGGCTTCTAACATTTCTCCTTATTATGGTATTTTAAGTTTGTTAATGGGAGCGGTGTTTGGTTGTGGGGTGTTGGTGTTAAAGGGAGGGTCTTTTATATCTTTGGTCTTGTTTTTGATTTATTTGGGGGGAATGTTGGTTATTTTTGCTTACTCAGCTACTCTGGTATTGGAGCCTTTTCCTACTGCTTTTGCTAATTGAGAGGGGGTAATTAATGTGTTTAATTATGTTCTTCTTGTTATGGTTCTTATATTTGTTGGGTCTGATTTGTGGTGTGGTATAGTTGATTTAGGCGATAAGATGTCTGATGTTGATGGGTTATCGGTTGTTCGTGTTGATTATGTTGGAGTGTCGTTGTTTTATTATTTAGGGTGTGTAGTTTTTTTGGTTGCTGGGGTTGGGTTGTTGCTTACGTTGTTTGTGGTGTTGGTGTTGATTCGTGGATTGTACCGGGGAGCTGTACGTGTTATTAGGTGTTGGAGTAATGTATGTTTGGTTGATGGGTATTTATTTTTGGTGGTTGTAGTTTGTAGGTTAGAATAGCAGAGGAATAAGTGCTAATAGGTAAATGAATGACAGTAGGTAAGTTTTGATTAGGCCTTTTTGTGAAGTTGTTATTATGATAGGGGGTTTTTGGTATTTAGCAAGTTTTTCTGGGCCTAAGTCTAGATATCATATTTGATCTATGAGGCGGGTTGATTCTTTTTCTGCTTTGGATAGTGTTACGGTTGATGTGACTCGGTGTGTGGTTATGGTTGTGTAAGCTTGTATAGGTTTTTGGTGTGTTGTATTAATTAGATTTGTAGCAACTAGTAGGCTGATTAGTATAATTATTAGGGCAGTTAGTTTATAGCTTGTGGGTAGGGTTAGGGGTAGGATTTGTGAAGGGTGTATTGTTAATGATATTAATAATCCGGCTACGATGCTTCATTTTGCTAGTTGGGTAATTGGTTTGGTGCATTTTGGATTTTCTTCGTAGTGTGGTAATGGTTGGTGTATTGGATGTCCTGTTCACACAGTGGATAGTACTCGAATGCTATAGATTGTGGTAAATGAGGTTGAAATCAGTACTAAGATTAGGGCTAGTGTATTAGTGTGTGATGTTATAATGCACTCGATAATAGTATCTTTGGAGTAAAATGCAGAGAGAAATGGTGTCCCGGAAAGGGCGAGGGTTCCGATTGTGAAGCAGGATGATGTAGTTGGGAGTGTTTTGTGTAGTGAGCCTATTTTTCGGATGTCTTGTTCTCCATGTATGGTATGGATAACGTTACCAGCACATAGGAATAATATGGACTTGAAGAATGCGTGTAAGCATAGGTGTAAGAAGGCTAGTTCAGGAAGGCATAGTCCAATGGTGGTTATTATTAGGCCTAATTGACTCAGTGTGGAATAAGCAATAATCTCTTTTATATCGTTTTTTGTGAGGGCATGGGTAGCTGCATATAGTGTGGTAATAGACCCTAGGAACAAGCAAATTGATAGGGCAATGTGGTTATTTTCTAGGAGGGGTTGTATGCGGATGAGTAGGTAGATTCCTGCTACAACTATTGTGCTGGAGTGTAGTAGGGCTGATACAGGAGTTGGACCTTCTATTGCTGCTAGTAATCATGGATGCATTCCGAATTGGGCTGATTTTGCTATTGCGGCTAGGATTAGTCCTAGTAGTGGTATTATTGGTACAAGGTGGGATATTGAGTAAATTATTGGTAGGTCTAGTGTATCTAGTAGGAGTAAGAATCAGCATATGTTTATGATCAATCCTACATCACCAATTCGGTTATAAATAATGGCTTGTATTGAGGATTCATTGGCTTTTGCTCGTGCTCGTCATCATGTGATTAGTAGGAATGATATAAGTCCAACACCTTCTCAGCCAATGAATAGGATGAATAGATTGTTGGCTGTGGCTAGGGTTAATATTGCTAGTAAGAAGATTAGGAGGTATTGGGTGAATTTAGTACGTTGTTTATCTGTGGATATATATCAGTCTGAATATGCTACAATGGTTCGTGTAATAAATAGGGCAATAGGTATAAATGTAGTTGAGTATGTATCGAATTTTACATTAAGGGTAATATTAAGTGTGTCTGATTTTAAGATGGTGGCGATGGTGTAGTCATTTATGTAATAGGATTTTATAATAAAGAGTAGTATTGACAGGTATAATGAAATTGTGATGGCTTTTTTTGGGCTTCATATTCATGTACTTAATGTTGGTGAAAGTGATAGGATCAATGGTGTGGTAAGGATAAATAGTTGTAGTAGATATAATGTTTTTAGGTCGATTAGTTGTAGGATATTCATGACTTTTACTTGGAGTTGCACCAAGAGGTGATGGTATCTAAAACCATTGGATTACTTTTATCCTTTAAAAGTGAGAGAGCTGAGGTTTTAATTTCAGTTATAAGAGTTAGCAGGTCTTATTATATATCTTTCTCGGTTTATAAGGAGGTTTCAACTCCTATTTTTAGATCCACAGTCTAATGTTTGTATTAAAACTATATTAACAGAATACACTTGAGATTAGTTGTGGTTTTATTATTAGTAAGATTATGGGTAGGATATGTAGTACTATGATCAGGTGTTCTCGTGTTTGGGTTGGTGGGATAGTTGTAATATTTGATGGTGACTTACCTCCCAGTTGGGTGGTTGAGAATATATAGAGTGTATATGTAGCCGACAGGATTGTGCCTAGTCCTGTGATTAAGATGGTAGTATTTGATCAGTTGAATAGTGAAGTAATGATAGATAATTCACCCATGAGGTTAATGGTTGGTGGTAAGGCTATGTTAGTAAGGCTGGCAGAAAGTCATCATAGAGTTATTAGTGGTAGTAGAAGTTGTATGTTTCGTGTTAGGATTAAAATTCGGCTGTTAGTTCGTTCGTAGTTTGTGTTTGACAGGCAGAATAGTATAGATGATGTTAAACCGTGGGCGATTATTATAGTGACGGCTCCTGTAAGTGCTCATTGGGATTGTGCAAATGTGGAAGCGATAACAAGTCCTATGTGCCCTACAGATGAATAGGCGATTAGTGATTTTAGGTCGGTTTGGCGTAGGCAGATTAAGCTAGTTATGATGATTCCTCATAGTGCTAGTATTATGAATGGGTAATATGGGTTTTTTAAAGGGGGGCCTATAATAAGTGATACCCGGATAATGCCGTATCCACCTAGTTTTAATAGGACGCCAGCAAGAATTATTGATCCGGCGATAGGGGCTTCTACATGTGCTTTTGGTAGTCATAGGTGAAGTCCGTATAGTGGTATTTTGATTATAAAGGCGGTTAGTAGGGCGAATCATCATGCTGTATAGGTTCATGAGTTTTCTGGGTATGGTAAATTAAGCTGTAAGATGGGTAGAGATATAGTGCCGCTATAGGATTGTAGTAGTAGCAAGGCGACTAGTAGAGGAAGGGATCCAATGAGAGTATAAAATAGAAAGTAGATTCCAGCGTTTAGTCGTTGTATTTGATTACCCCACCGTGTGATGATAATTAAGGTTGGGATTAAGGTGGTTTCAAATGTGATGTAGAATGTAATTAACTCTGTGGAGGAGAAGGCTAAAATTAGGGATGTTTGTAAGAAAATAGTTGTAGAAATGAAGGTTCGTTTTCGTAGAGTTGGTTCAGTTATTAGGTGGTTTTGGCTTGCTAAGATCATTAGTGGGGTTAGTCAGCAAGATAGGGCGATAAGTGGAGCGGAAATATGATCGATTCCTAATGATAGGCTGGAGTATGTTATGGAGTGTCCTGTTAGTGGTTTTATTAGTTGTAGGCTTAATATGGCAATGGTAAAGCTTTGGATAATTGCTGTTATTAATAGATTTTTTTTATGGCAAAGCATGGTTGTTGGGATTAATATAATTGTGGGAAGTAGGATTTTTAGCATTGTAGTAAGTTTAAATTATGTAATAGATCTGAGCCGTGAGTTCGTGAAGAAGTTACTAGGAGGGAGAGGCCTGTTCCAGCTTCACAGGCTGAAAAAGCTAGTATTAATATTGGGGATAATATAAGAGAGGGTGTTTGTAGTTGTAAGGCCCATATTGATAGGGCAATGAATATCGAAAGTATGATTCCTTCTAAGCATAGTAAAGTTGAGATTAGGTGGGTGCGGTGTAGTGCAAACCCTATTATACTAATGGCAAAGGCAATAAGGTAGCTAAAATGTAGTGTAGTTATGGGGTGACCATGAAGTCAATCATGATTTGCTAAGTCGAAATTAGAAGTCTTAATTAGACTAATCACCCATTCTGCTCATTCTAGTCCTCCTTGGGTTCATTCGTATGCTAGGCCCAGTGTTAGTAATGCTAGAATAATAAGGGCTCAAGTTATTGATAAAGTGGGGGTAGAAAGTTGGGTAGCTCATGGAATGGGTAATAGTAAGGCAATCTCTAAATCAAAAAGTAGGAATAGGATTGCTACTGAGGAAGAATCGGATAGAAAAAGGTAGTCAGGCTGATTCTAGAGGATCAAATCCACATTCGTATGGGGATAGTTTTTCGTTGTTTGGCTTGATTAAGGCTAATAGGTTATTTAGAAGCACAAGTATTACTGATAAAGTGAGGGTCGTTGTGATGACAATTGTTATTGTGTTTATTATCCTCCTTTAGGTCTAAGTCTAAAACCTAGTGATTGGAAGTCACTTGTACTGTTATACTAGGGGGATATGATCCTCATCAGTAGATTGAGATGAATAGGAAGAGTCAGACTACATCTACGAAGTGTCAGTATCATGCTGCGGCTTCGAATCCGAAGTGGTGGTTAGAGGTGAAGTGGTATTTCATTTGTCGTAGTAGGCATACGATTAAGAATGTAGATCCAATGATTACGTGTAAGCCATGGAAGCCGGTTGCGATAAAAAATGTAGAGCCATAGATGCTATCGGCTACTGTAAATGTAGTTTCGTAATATTCCATGGCTTGTAGGGCTGTGAAGTAGAGGCCTAGGAGAATTGTGATAAATAGGGCTTGGGTTGTTTGGTTTCGGTTAGATTCTATTATGCTATGGTGGGCTCAGGTGATTGTAACTCCGGATGCTAAGAGGACGGCGGTGTTTAGTAGGGGGACTTCAAATGGGTTGAGTGGTGTAATTCCCATGGGTGGTCAGTGTCCCCCTAGTTCTGGGGTTGGAGCTAGGCTTGAGTGGTAGAAAGCTCAAAAGAACCCGGCAAAGAAGAATACTTCTGACGTAATGAATAAGATTATTCCGTATCGTAGTCCTTTCTGTACTGGCTTAGTATGGTGCCCTTGGAATGTGCTTTCTCGAATGACGTCTCGTCATCATTGTAGGACTGTAATTATTATATTCAGCAGGCCGATAATTAGTAGGGTGGATGAATTATAGTGAAACCATATAATTAGGCCGGAGGTTATTGCAAATGCGGCTATTCCTCCTGTTAGTGGTCATGGGCTTTGGTTAACTATGTGGTATGGGTGTATTTGTTTGGCTATTTGATATTTTCTTGTAGATACAGGCTAAGTAGAAGGACGAATACAATAGCTTGGATAATGGCTACTGCTAGTTCTAATACTGTTAGTAGGAATAGTACCATTATGGTTGATATGGATAGAATTGGAATAGTAGGTAGTAGGGTTAATACAGCGGTGGAGGTAAGTTGAATAAGTAAGTGTCCTGCTGTTAAATTTGCTGTAATACGAACTCCTAGGGCAATTGGTCGAATGAGTAGGCTGATAGTTTCGATTATGATTAATGGTGGAATTAGTAGTATTGGTGTACCTTCTGGAAGAAGATGGGCTAATGAGGTTGTTGGTTGGTTTCGTAGGCCAATTAGTACAGTAGCAAGTCATATTGGGATGGCTAGTCCTAAGTTTATGGATAATTGTGTTGTTGGGGTGAACGTGTACGGTAATAATCCTAATAGGTTTGATGTTAATAACAGGGTTATTAGGGATATTAGGGTAATTGATCATTGGTGTCCAGGTTGGCTAATTGGTAGTATTAGTTGTTTTGTAAATAGGCTAGTAGTTCATGATTGGATTGTTATTAGGCGGTTAGTGATTCATCGATTGTTTTTAGTTGGAAATATAATCGTAGGTATTAGTAGGCTAATTGTAATTAGTGGGATTCCAATTTTTTCTGGGGTTGAGAATTGGTCGAAGAAAGTTAGGTTCATGGTCAGGCTCAGGTTTCTTTTTTAGTTTTTTTTGGTTTGTTTACGATATTATTTGGCGTAAGGTGGGATTTAATTTTGGGTTGAATAATAATATAAATTAGTCAGGTGGTACATAGGATTGATAGTCATGGGTTTGGGTTTAATTGTGGCATATCACTAAGGAGGTGGGGTAAGTCTCTTTTTCTAGCTTAAAAGGCTAGTGCTATCCATTATAAGCTTCTATAGTGATTGAAGTGAAGATCAGTTTTCGAATTGTTGTAGAGGTGTTGATTCAATGACGATTGGTATGAAACTATGGTTTGCTCCGCAGATTTCAGAGCATTGTCCGTAGAATAAGCCTGGTTGTATTATAATAAAATTGGTTTGGTTTAGCCGTCCTGGGACTGCATCTGTTTTTACCCCTAGTGATGGTACTGCTCATGAGTGTAGGACATCTTCTGCTGAGATCAGTATTCGGATTGGGGTTTCTATTGGGGCAACTATTCGATGGTCTACTTCTAAAAGTCGTGAGTGACCATTAATAAGGTCTTGAGTTGGGATTATATATGAGTCAAATTCTAAGTCTTCGTAATCTGTGTATTCATATGTTCAGTATCATTGGTGGCCTATGGCTTTGATTGTTAAATGTGGGTTGTTGATTTCGTCTGTAAGGTAAAGTACTTGGAGAGAGGGAAGAGCGATTGTAATAAGAACAATGGCTGGCAGGATAGTTCAGATTATTTCTACTTCTTGGGCATCTATGGTATTGGTATGGGTTAGTTTTGTTGTTATTATAGATGCAATAACGTAAAGTACTAAGGTACTGATGAGAAATACAATTATTAGAGTATGGTCATGAAAGTGTAGTAGTTCTTCTATAATTGGGGATATTGCATCCTGGAATTCTAATTGTAGGGGGTGTGCCATTAAGTCGTAAAGGGGTTAAACCTATAATTTAATCTTGACAAGATTATGTAATTTTTACTAACGTCTTGGTTATAGCTTAAGAAAGAAACATAATGGTTTATGTGGTTGGCTTGAAACTAATTTAAGGGGGTTCGATTCCTTCCTTTCTTGTGTTATAATATGTGTGCGGATTCTTCATAGGTGTGACTGGATGGTGGGCAACCGCTTAGTCACTCTACGTTAATTAGGGGTGGTTCAATTGATACTATTTTTCGTTTTGTCGAGAAGGCCTCTCAAATAATTACTAGTATTATAATAACTGCTGCTATAGAGATTATTGATCCAATTGATGAGATGGAATTTCATATAGTGTAGGCGTCTGGATAATCTGAGTATCGTCGGGGCATACCAGCCAAACCTAGGAAATGTTGTGGGAAGAATGTTATGTTTACGCCAAAGAATATTACTACGAATTGTAGTTTTGCTCATGTTTGGTTTAGTGAGAATCCTGTAAATAGTGGGAATCAGTGGGTAAATCCGGCTATAATAGCAAATACGGCCCCCATTGATAGTACGTAGTGGAAGTGTGCTACTACATAGTATGTATCGTGTAGTACAATGTCTAGTGATGAGTTAGCTAATACAATACCTGTTAGTCCCCCAATGGTAAATAGGAAGATAAATCCTAGAGCTCATAGTATAGGGGCATCTCATTTAATTATTCCTCCGTGGAGGGTGGCTAATCAGCTAAATACTTTAACACCTGTGGGGATAGCAATGATCATTGTTGCTGATGTAAAATAGGCCCGGGTATCTACATCTATTCCTACTGTAAATATATGGTGAGCTCAAACGATGAATCCTAAGAATCCGATGGATATTATTGCTCAGACTATGCCCATGTATCCGAATGGTTCTTTTTTACCTGTATAATAAGCAACAACGTGAGAAATCATTCCGAAGCCTGGGAGGATGAGGATGTATACTTCGGGGTGACCAAAGAATCAAAATAGATGTTGGTATAAAATTGGGTCTCCTCCACCAGATGGATCAAAGAAGGTTGTATTTAGATTTCGATCTGTTAAAAGTATTGTAATTCCTGCAGCAAGTACAGGAAGGGATAGTAGTAGTAATACAGCTGTGATAAGTACTGATCATACGAAAAGTGGTGTTTGATATTGGGATATTGATGGGGTTTTTATATTAATCGCAGTGGTGATAAAGTTAATAGCCCCTAAAATTGAGGATGCCCCGGCTAAGTGTAGGGAGAAGATAGTTAGGTCGACAGAAGCTCCGGCGTGAGCTATGTTTCCAGCCAAAGGGGGATATACAGTTCATCCTGTTCCCGCTCCAGCTTCGATACCGGAGGAGGCTAGAAGAAGTAGAAGTGATGGGGGTAGAAGTCAAAAGCTTATATTATTCATCCGTGGGAATGCTATATCTGGCGATCCAATTATTATTGGAACTAATCAGTTTCCAAATCCACCAATTATAATAGGTATAACTATGAAAAAGATTATAATGAAAGCATGGGCTGTGACAATTACATTGTATACTTGATCATCTCCTAGTAGGGGTCCTGGTTGGCTTAATTCTGTTCGAATTAGTAGACTAAGAGCTGTTCCGATTATTCCTGCTCAGGCTCCAAAAATTAAGTAAAGGGTGCCAATGTCTTTATGGTTAGTAGAGAATAGTCAGCGGTTTAATATCATAGGTAAGGTAGCTGAGTGTTTAGCGTTAGGCTGTAGACCTTTTTACGGGGGTTTAATTCCCCTTCTTATCACAGCTCTGTAGTGAAGTTCATGTCAGATTGCAAATCTGAAGATATATCTTATTAATGATGTCAGAGTTTTAAATTATATTTAAGATGATAGATAAAAGCCTGTTGGATAAGGTGTTTAGCTGTTAACTAAAATGTTTATGGGATCGAAGCCCATTTATCTACTAAGGTCTTAGCTTAATTAAAGTGTTTGAGTTGCATTCAATTGATGTAGGATAAAATCCTATAGGTCTTAAGCAGAAACTAAGAGGTTGATCTCTTGTTTGGGGCTTTGAAGGCTCCTGGTTTATGTCTATCCTAAGTTTCTTTTAAATGGAATATAATAGTACAGGTAGGATTGGAAGTAGGGTTGTTGATAGTAGGGCTGTTATGGCTAGGTAGGGTTTTATATGAGATGTCTTGTGTCGTCATTGTTGGGTATAGTTGTGGGAGTTTGGGGGGAGTGTAATTGTTGTGTAGTATGAGATTCGTAAGTAAAAGAATAAGCTGAGGAGAGAAGCTATGGCTATTAGTGTAGCTAGGGTAGTTATATGTTGTTTGGTGAGTTCTTGTAAGATTAACCACTTAGGTGAAAATCCTGTTAGTGGGGGTAAGCCTGCTAGGGAGAGCAATGTTAATATTATTAGTGTGTTCAGTGAGGGGATTTTTGTTCAGGATAGTATAATCGTGGCTACTTTGTTTGTTTTTAGGTGTTCAATTATAAGAAATGTGGTAGTTGTTATCATGCAATATAGGTAAAATGTTAATAGTGTTAGTTTTGGTGATAAAGTAAGAATAGTGATTATTCACCCAAGATGGGCGATTGATGAGAAGGCTATAATTTTTCGTAACTGTGTCTGGTTTAATCCCCCCCATCCTCCCAGGAAGGTGGATGTTAGTCCTAGTGATAATAGCAGTGGTGTGTTTAGGTGTTGAGATGTAACTATCAGGATGGTAAGTGGGGCTAGTTTTTGTCAAGTGGTAAGTAGTAGCGCTGTTATTGTGGTGGATCCTTGCAGTACTTCTGGCAGTCAGAGGTGGAATGGGGCTAGTCCTAGTTTCATGGTCAGAGCCACTGTTAGTAGTATGCATGATATATTGTTATGCAGAAGCGTTATGTCTCACTGACCTAGATATCAAGCGTTTATAACTCCGGAGAATAATAGCAGTGTTGAAGCTGCTGCTTGTGTTAGAAAATATTTGATGGCGGCCTCAATAGCTCGGGGGTGATGTTGTTGTGCAATTAGTGGGATGATGGATAAAGTACTGATTTCTAGACCACATCATGCCAAAATTCAGTGATTACTTGAAATTGTAAGTAGTGGCCCTATAATTAGACTTGTAGTAATAAGCCCCTTTGCAAGAGGATTCATTAGTAGAGGGAGGATTTAAACCAACATTGTCGGGGTATGGGCCCGATAGCTTAATTAGCTGACTTTACTAGAATGTAGTATAGTGGAAGTACCGGGAGTTTTGATCTCCCTGGGGCAGGTTCAAGTCCTGTTTTTCTAAGGAGACGAGAGGATTACTAACCTCTATCTTTCACCCTATCAAGGTGATCCTTTGTGTTTCGGGCACGTGTCCTATATTATTGGTGGGAGTCCGGAGGTTATGATGGGTATTGCTATGTGTCATGCACATAGTGCAAGGGTAATTGGTAAGAAGTTTTTTCATAGTAGGTGTATTAATTGGTCGTATCGGAATCGTGGGTATGAGGCTCGTACTCATAGGAATCCGATGGATAGTATTACTGTTTTTATTATTAGTGAAAGTGAGAATATTTCTGGCATGCTTAATATACTTGGGTTTAAGAATAAAATGGTTGTTAGTGTATTTATTATCAGAATATTAGTGTACTCTGCTAGAAAGAATAAGGCGAATGGACCTGCAGAGTATTCTACGTTGTAACCTGACACTAATTCTGATTCTCCTTCTGTTAGATCAAATGGTGCTCGGTTAGTTTCTGCAAGAGTTGAGATGTATCATATTATTATTAATGGCCAGGAGGATAATATCAGATATATTGGTTCTTGTGTAGTGGCAAATATTTGTATATTAAATCCGCCAGAAAGTAAAATTATTGATAGTAGGATAATTCCTAGGGTTACTTCGTAGGAAATAGTTTGAGCTACTGCGCGTAGAGCTCCTATTAGGGCGTATTTTGAATTTGATGCCCAGCCTGATCATAGGATTGAATATACTATGAAGCTTGACATGGAGATTAAGAACAGTAGTCCTAGGTTTAAGTCGGCTAGTGAGTGTGGGAGTGGTAGGGGTAGTCAAATTGATAATGCTAGTAAAAGGGCTAATATCGGTGCTATGGTAAATAGTATGTATGAGGAGTTGGTGGGTTGGATTGGTTCTTTAATAAATAGTTTTAGTCCATCTGCTACTGGTTGTAAGATGCCATAAGGGCCTACTAAATTGGGCCCTTTACGTAGTTGTATATAGCCTAATACTTTTCGTTCGATAAGGGTAAAGAAGGCTACTGAGATAAGAATTGGAATGATGTAGGTTAGTGGTGATAGTAGGTTTGGAATAAGCACTTGTTATTGGAGAGGGGAATTGAACCCCTGGTTAAAGGGCTTAGGCCTTTTGCATTTATACCTTCTTTGCTACTCCAATGGGCCTTTATTTAAGGTTTGGTAAATGAATGCTGTCTTTGTACTTAATTTAGTTATGTTCACTAATGCAAAGTATAGCGTGTTTTTTATATAGGCTATAGATTTTCGATCCTTTCGTACTAGAAAATTTGCAATCATAGATAGAAACCGACCTGGATTACTCCGGTCTGAACTCAGATCACGTAGGACTATTAATCGTTGAACAAACGAACCCTTAATAGCGACTGCACCATTAGGATGTCCTGATCCAACATCGAGGTCGTAAACCCCCGTCATTGATATGGACTCTAAGAGGGGATTGCGCTGTTATCCCTGGGGTAGCTTGGTTCGTTAATCAAATATATTGGATCGTTTTGCCTCAGGCACTTAGGTTTGTATTATCTTAGTGGTAATTTTCGGAGGTTTTATTTTTCTCCGAGGTCGCCCCAACCGAAAGTTAAAAGTCAGAAGGGTTATTGGTAGTGTTTTCTGTTGAGTAGTCGATTAATGGCAGTGACTCGTACTTAAAGTTCCACAGGGTCTTCTCGTCTTATGGGGTTATCCTCGCTTTTGCACGGGGGGATCAATTTCACTGATTATTTGTAAGAGACAGATAGAACCTCGTTTAGCCATTCATTCTAGTCTTTATTTAAAAGACGAGTGATTACGCTACCTTCGCACGGTCAGGATACCGCGGCCGTTGAACAGTGTCACTGGGCAGGCATCACTCCTAATACTTGTTATGCTAGGAGCTATGTTTTTGGTAAACAGTCGGGTTCTTTGTTTGCCTAGTTCCTTTTACAAATTTTAATCTTTCTTGTGCGCATTCCTGTGTTGGGTTAACAGTTTTGTCTATAGGATTTGTTAAGTTTTGTTTGTTCCTATAAGTTTAGTTGTTAATAATCAGTAGTCTGTCTAGGCTGATTTAAGCTAATGCTTAGAGAAGTTTTTAATTCTTGTTACTAATTTTAGCATTAATTCTTCTATGTGGGTAGAATAGCTCAGTAGAGGTTTAGGGAGATAAATTTTTATTAATATTTATTATGGTTTAGCTTTAACGCTTTATTTTAATGGTGGCTGCTTTAAGGCCTACTGGTATTATTGTATAAAATTTTTTCCTCTATGTTTGGTTGTTTCCTTTATTAGTTGGGCTGTACCCCTACTAAATATCTCTTAAGTCTCTCTTGGGGTGAACTTTGTTGTGTCTGTTAGGGGATTTAAGGTAGAACTTTTATTCTTTTCCTGAGCAACCAGCTATCACTAAGTTCGTTAGGCTTTTCACTTCTACTTATAAGTCTTTCCACTCTTTTGCCACAGAGACGGTTAAGAAGCTCTTGTTATAAGCTGCTTATAAGTAGCTCACTTAGTTTCGGGATCTCATACTTTAGTCCTCTTTGCTTGAAGTATGCTAGCTAAATCATTATGCAAAAGGTACAAGGTTTAATCTTTGCTTTTTTTTGCTTAGGTGGGTGTTTCATGTTTTTCATCTTTCCCTTGCGGTACTGTTTTTATAGCTCCAGTGGTCTTTTCTATCTCCTATACTTAGACAAGTATAATGTTTTAGGGCTTATGGTAGTTGATGGTTATTATTTGTTGAATATTAGTTAGTTGTTGGGCTAGGTTTTTTGCTCAAGGCAGCCCTGTTTATTGGGCATTTTTCAGGTGTAAGCTGAGTGATTTAAGTTAAGCTATGCCTTGGTATTCCAAGTACACCTTCCGGTAGACTTACCATGTTACGACTTGCCTCATCTCTATGTTGTGAGGGTGGTTTATTTATAGATTGTTGTTTTTTCGAGGAGGGTGACGGGCGGTGTGTGCGCGTCCCAGATCCGAGTTAATGTGGGCTCTCTGCTTTCACATTACTGCTAAATCCTACTTTTAGGTCCATATTTCAGGGCTCTTTCCGTGGATATTTCTAGTGTAGAAAATGTAGCCCATTTCTTCCATCTCATTGGCTACACCTTGACCTGACTTATTAGTTGTGTAAACTGTTGTGCTTACTTTTGCTCCTTAGTAGGGTAAGCTGTGGACGGAGGTATATAGGCTGTGGGCGAGAGGTGGTGAGGTGAATCGTGGATTATCGATTATAGAACAGGCTCCTCTAGGTGGGTTTGGGGCACCGCCAAGTCCTTTGAGTTTCAAACATTTGGTTTGTAGTTCTCTGGCAAATTTTTGTATGTTGAAAAAAATTTAGGTTTAGGGCTAAGCATAGTGGGGTATCTAATCCCAGTTTGTACCTTAGCTATCGTGGGTTCAAATTGATCTATTTGTTAAGGTTGCTTTCGCAGTGTGGTAGGGTATATATTAACTTATGACAGAAGGATTGTAGGTTTACCTTAATTTTTTTGATTATTTTTAATCACGTTTTATGCCGTTTTGTTGTTATTTTGGGCTTCTTGTATAGCCGCGGTGGCTGGCACAAGGATTTACCAGCCCGGATTTACTATAAATAAGTCAAGCTTTAATTCGCTTATAGCTTAATGTTTATCACTGCTGAGACCCATGGGGGTGTGGCATTGCTAGGTGTTTTGGGCTGTCATGGTGTGCCTGATACCTGCTCCTTGTTCTTAGGTGGTAAAGAAATTAAGGGCGTTTTCACTGGGGTGCTGATACTTGCATGTGTAATTTTAGTAAAAAATAACAGTAAGACTAGGACCAAATCTTTTTGTTTTTGGGGTGATTAATACCCATCTTGGCAGCTTCAGTGCCATGCTTTGGTATAAGCTACAACAAC